TTGAAATTATTTTATAAGTTCATCGCCTTGATTCTATTTTATCAAAAAAAAGGATTCCTTCTCTTTTTTTTGGTTGTCCATTACTTATTATATTATACTTATTTATACTTATTTTATACTTATTATATTATCCTTATTACTTATTCTATTATAAGTAAATCTAAAAAAATAAAGGGTTCTGAAAAATCTGGAAAAATCTAAACTAAGAATAGAAATCTTTGACGAATGGGATCCAGAATTGTTATTATTTCGACACAAGAAAAGGAATTTTACACATCCCTTTCTTGTGCCGAAGGCTAGGAAGACGAAGAATACTCCCTGTAATTATTTGTTCCCCTCATTTATCCTTCCTTTCTATTCTCCGCTTACTTATCTTATGTTTAGTATCTAATCAAATTGAATTTAGAAAACAAAACCCATTCTGTGACATTTCAATCTGACAATAGGGATATAATTATACCCCTCAAATTTAGATTGAAAAAAGAAAATAAGGGGTAAAGACAAATAGTCTTCTTCACAATATACATATTTTGAATGCGGTAAAAATAATTCCTAGAGAAAGAATATAAACAAGCAAAAGACTTTTCATACTTTTTTTCATCATACCTAACCTAATTGCCAGGAAGAATTTGTTCTTTTTTACAAATTTGATGTTGATAAATCCACGGATCTAGAAATTCATTTCGGACACTTGAACCTTCTCAAACTGTTTCTTTTTAAGAACCAAAAAGATTTGTGCAAAAACAATAGATGCCAAGAAGAACAAAAGGCCTTGGACACGTAGTGGATCTTGAAGTACTATTTCTGCATCCCCCTGACCAAATCCACCCACATTAGGATTACTTGTTAATGGTTGATCGAGTTTGATAGATTCACCCTCTGAAACAAGAAGTTCTGGTCCTGGGGGGATAATATCAACCACTTGATGTCCATCCAATGCATCCGTTATGGTTATTTCGTACCCCCCTTTTCCTTTTCGTATGATTTTGCTTACTATACCTGTTGCCGTAGCATTATAAACTGTATTGTTACTTTTGTTCCCGTCGGGATAAATCTGACCCCTTCCCCTGTTTCCGCCTACGTATATGGGATATTTTAAGAAATGAACATCCTTATTACTAGCAGGGTCTGGGGAAAGAATAGGAAAGATGATTTCACTATATTTTTGACCAGGAACAGGACCTATCACAAGAATATTTTTCTTAGTGGGGCGGTAGTTCTGAAAAGACAGATTGCCTATCTTTTCTTTCATCTCGGGCGAAATACGATCAGGTGGGGCTAACTCAAACCCCTCCGGTAAAATAAGAACAGCACCCACATTCAAAGCCCCTTTCTTACCATTAGCAAGAACTTGTTTCAGTTGCATATCATAAGGAATTCTAACAACCGCTTCAAATACAGTATCAGGAAGTACCGCTTGTGGAACCTCAATATCCACGGGTTTATTAGCTAAATGGCAATTGGCACATACAATACGCCCAGTTGCTTCTCGTGGATTTTCATACCCCTGCTGCGCAAAAATGGGATATGCATTTGAAATGGATGCCCCGGTTATTATATAGATCATGAGCGATACGGAAATGGATCGAGTAATCTCCTCCTTTATCCAAGAGAAAGTATTTCTAGTTTGCATGGTCCAATCATTGATCCCGAAAATTTCTACAATAAAATTAGGTAGGTCACTAGTATAGTTCCCTATCCACGATTCTGCTATTTACTTTTACTGAAAAAAATTTTACTGAAATAGAGGAGGAATTGGATTCCCCTGATGGGTAGAAAGAGTAAAGTAAGTACGACTTTGCATGCTTTGCTTATATACAAAGTAAGAAAGATTATAATTGAATCCGTGAATCATTTTTCAGTCATTCATTGAATGATAAATAACTACAAGTGACGGAGATACACGATTTAAAAAACGAAAGATCCAATATTTAAAAATTGTATCTAGAATGACTGGAAAGGTAGAAACAAGACCAGATATAATTTGATCATTATGAGCAAATCCAAAATCTTTGTAGATATAGCCAATCATTAGTTCCCAACCGTGGGGCGAATGGAATCCGATACATAAATCAGTTAATAAAAGAATAGAAAAAGCTTTTATTGTGTCGCTTAAATTATATAGGAATTCTTGAACCCAAGAGTTAAGAATAACAAGTTCTTCATTCCCAAAAATAGAATAACCACTTAGAATAACGAAACAGATTAGATTTGTCGAGAAGTGCAAAATCGTATGGATACGATCCTCATTGTGCATCTTGATCAATTGGATCGTTTCTTTGTGGATTCCTATACGAAGTTTTTGTAGATGTGTTTCCGGGTATTCTTTTATCATTTCGTCCAACAGGAAGAGTTCCTCTACTTCTATGAATTGTTCTAGAATACTCTTTTCTTGAATATCATTCAAAAAAGTTTCGGATTGCCTAGTATTCCACCCATTAGTAATCCAAGATTTCAGACTTTTATTAAATGAGAGAGAGATCCACCAGGGCAAAAATACTATAGATGCAAGATATAGAAGGGGAGTGAATGCTTTCTTTTTTGCCATTTTTTCATCTGTGAATTGTTAATGAACCCACCTCATTCGTTGACTTTATGTGATCTAATCTTTCTATCAAGCATGACTTTCATTATATTATAAGGTAGGGGCCCATGAATCTATTCTCTGTTTTTTTTTTTGATTCAGTGCTTAGTCCTTGAATCTAAAAAGAATACAGAAATAGAAAATAAGAATCCACTTTGAATTCGAATGTTCGAATGAAATATATATATATATATTATTGTTATATTATATTGTTATATTGTTTCCAGATATCTCAATTGATCAAATTCGAAGCAATTGCCCTCTTTCGATAACTGCCCGAAAGAACCGCTTCAAATAATAAAGATTATTCTATTCAGATTTTGAGACGAAGGAGCTCCCTGTCTATATCAAGATATCAATCAAATATGTCGAAAAATTTTCGCGGGTTATCTAGACTATATATAGTCTAGAGTCCAGGAATAATTGAAAAAAAAAAAATTATGAAAAATATTATGATGATCAAAAATGAGTGACAAATAAAGACAGAAAAGTTATCATTACGTTTATCATTATGTTATAAGAAAGAAATCTACTTGTTTAGTTCTTAAGGAGCACAAAAGAAAGGATAAAAGGGGAGGGACCGATTGACAAAAGGAAAGTAGAAAAATTTACAAGATATGATCTATCTGTATCTAACGTATCAACTCAAAATATTGAAAATAAAAAGCGAAAGTTTTTATTTCGAAATACTTTGATATATGAGATGAATCCATTATTTCGATTTCTTGCTTGTTTTGTTACTGAATTAAGTTGAGTGGTTTTACATTTACAGACGTATAAAAAACAATTTTTGTGGACAAAAAAAACAGTTTTGTTTTGTTTTATGTTATGACTCTTCCGTATACGTCTGCTTTGGTTCGAATGGGCATTCTGAAGAAACTTCAGTTTAGTTCTGCTATAGAAAAAAGAGGATTCTTGGCTTGAGTTTTTTCCTCCTGCCGAGAAAGCATTTATTCTGCAATTCATTTCAAAAGACTTCAATCGGTACACGCAAAAAATAGGCCAATTCCGCAGCTTTTTGCTCAATTTCTCGTGGAGTCAAATTCTCATCAGTACGAGTCAAGGGAACGGCCCCCTGGCCTCTGATTTCCATATAAAGGACACGACGAGCATAAATACCCTCTTTAACTTCTATTCTGATGGACTGAATATCTTTCATAAGGAATCGTAGAAAGATGCGACGATTTTTTCCAGGAAAACCCCAACGAAAAATACATACTATTCCCTCTTTTCTATCGAATCGATCATAACCACTACCTACATTCCAAAAAATCGTGCACCACAAATAGGAACTAATAAAGAGACCTGCGATCCCATAGAAAGACATCACGATTCCTTGTGGAAAAAAAATGATTTGCTGAGACGGAAATAAAGATATCAAATTCCTACCAAGATAACTAGAAGTTCCAACTAATAAAAACCCTAATGAACCAAAAAAAAGGATAGAGGCCCAGCAGAAATTGCTTGTTTTTCGAGACCCCACTATAAATTCTATCCATATAGATTCTGATCGCCAACTCATACATACTAGATCCAGTTGCATTTTATTGGAATTGAGAGAATAACCAAAAAAATTCGATTTGACTTTTTTTGTTTCCGAAGTAACTCTCATCAACTAGTACTGTTTTGATATGAACTTTTAGAAGTAATTCATCAAATTTCTTAGATCTAAAATCATCCCCTTTATATGATCCCCTATACAGATCTACTAGATATATAGACTTTAATTTCATACATCCGTTCGGTACCGATCCACTTGCTATAATTCATTTACCCCTATATCATGTTTACATATGCATAAGAGGAGCTTTTTCATTTATGTTCGGGGAAGCCGGATGTTATACAATATTCTACTAAATAGATATCCGTGGCATCTAAGTCTTTGAAAAAAAAAATAGATAAGATTTGGTCTTGGCCTTGGCCCCATCGAATCTAAAAAATCTTAGTTTTTTGAACATACAAAGATAAAGAAGCCATTGCAATTGCCGGAAATACTAGGCCTACTAAAGGCACAAAAATAGAGGGAAAGCTGCTGAAAGTTGTCATAAAATGGGTACCTCAATTAAATATTTGTACCTGTTATTGTTATATTGTTAGTTAGAAATATATCTTATAATGATTATATTATAATTCGTATATTATACTAAGTATATCTAAATACTAAGTAGATCTAAGCGAGTATATATATCTAATAAGTGCAAGGAATGTAGAATTAAATAAAAGGACTTGCCCATCTTTCTAAATCAAATAAAATAGGTGTATGATAAGATAATCCACTTTCTTTATTATCTTACTTTATTCTTACTTTTCTTATTATTAGTCTATTGTTCTTGTCTTCTAATTTGAATTTAATAAAGAAAGAGTTTATTACAAATTGTCGAAAGATTCGATTCGTTAGAATCCGATCCAAGAACAGGGATTTTTAGTAAAAATAGAATTCTCGGGAGATATAGAAAGATGCAAAACTCTATATTTATATTTTTTCTATATTTGAATTATATATACATACGCAATAGAGGAAGATAAAATTCGTTTTATTTGTCTCGCCAAATTCGAATTTCATTTCACAGAAGGAAAAATTCGCTTTTTATCTTGTTGATAGAGGTTTACTCATTAGTAATCAGTAATATCGGTAAAAAAATTATAATAATAATAATAATTATCTACATAATTCGTTTTTCGACAATTCCATTTTATGTCACAAAGTCAAAGCCCGCATAATGGGCTTTGACTTTGATTCTGATAAACTAACTAACTACCTTTTCACTACAAAGAAAATAATTTAACTTAAGACTCTACTTGATTGAATTTTGATTCAAAGGAAAAAAAACCGTGGAGCTGAACTAACTCACTCAGAACACCTTTTAAAGGATTACGTGGTACGATTGGATCGAATAAACCCTTATGGAATAAATATTCAGCCGCCTGTGAACCTTCAGGTATTGTTTTATTCAATGTTTGCTCAATTACTCTTTTACCCGCAAATGCAATATAGGCATTGGGTTCAGCAATAATGATATCCCCCAACATACCAAAACTCGCGGTCACTCCACCAGTAGTAGGAGATGTAAGAATTGATACATAAAATAACTTTTTATTTGATTGATAATCATATAAAGCGGAAGATATTTTAGCCATTTGCATCAAGCTCAAACTTCCTTCTTGCATGCGTGCTCCTCCGGAAGCACACACTAGAATAAGAGGTAAAAAATTATTGGTAGCATATTCGATCAAACGGGTGATTTTCTCGCCTACTACAGATCCCATACTACCCCCCATAAACTGAAAATCCATAACCCCGATTGCTATAGGAATACCGTTTAGTTGACCTGTGCCTGTTTGAATAGCCTCAGTTAATCCTGTCTTTCTTTGATAAGAATCAATACGATCTTTATAAGGCTCTTCTTCAGACTGAAATTCAATGGGATCCAGAGAGATCATGTCTTCATCCATAGGACCCCAAGTACCTGGATCAATCGAAAGTTCGATTCTATCTGAACTACTCATTTTCAAATAATATCCACATTGTTCACAAATATTCATTTTTGACTTAAACAATTTCTTATAATTTAATCCATAACAATTTTCGCATTGAACCCACAAATGCTTGTATAGATCGAGATCATTAGAACTTTCTTTTAGAGTTAAATCATTACCATTTGCGCGAGTTCTTATATTGAAATTCTTGCCTTCACTACTATTTCCACCTTCATCACAAATGTAATTATAAATATAACTATCATTGTAATTGTCACTACCACTTAAAATGTAACTATCAATACAGATTTGAGAACGAAGATAAGAGTCAATACAACTATTAATGTGATTATTCCAACTATAGTTAGTATCATACAAGTTAAAATCATAGTGGGGATCGTCATTTTTCGATCCATTCTTCATATAACTAGAATTACGATAATTATAAAAAAAACTTTCTAGTTCCCTCAAAAAAGAATGATCATTGTCAATCTCAAAAATTTGATTTTCACTATCAAAATATATGGAATAACTATCCTGATTACTATCCCTAATTAAAAAGGTGTCATCAGAAATGAAATTCCGAATGTCTTTGACGCCAACTAAATGATCAACCTTACTGTAATAACTAGAGCTGTCACTACAACCATGAATGTTTTTATCCGTATCATTTCTAGCCGGGTCTTCGTTTACACTAGTATTTTCAATAGGACCAAGGCTATCCATTGATTTACTTAGCCCACATCTGTATTCTAATTCCCCCCTAGACAAGATCAAATTGAACCATGATTTTTCCATAGAGCTTTCTTGCCTCTATTTACATGAAAGTACAATAGATGAATAGTCATTCGATGAAAAATCAATTGAATATTTTATTTCCTATCAGAATACGCATACTAGATACAATCGCTAGGGTTATTAACGAATAATGAGTGAATATTGAATGAAGGATTAGAAATATCAATTTTCAATTATAAATAGTGATTTCCCCATGTTGTGGAAAATTCGCACTGAAAAAATTGAAAAATTTTTCTCCTATCAAGAACCTTTTTCGTAAAATCTCGTCTACTAATACAATAAGTTTCTATTCCAACACGGAACGAAAAGGACAACATACAGGATGGGTAGAAGAAGTTGTGATGCTTGGCTCGATCCATGATCCGAAACCGTGGGATATAGGATAGAAAAGAATACACCAATCCTAAGGATCCATACATAGGATTAATTATGGACCCAGGAGAAAATTTGAGTTGTGTTTAGTCTTTTATTTTTGTATTTAAGATCTTGTATATCTAAATAAAAATATATCTATCCAAAATATAGACAATAGGATCGGCTCAATCCTTTTAGTAAAAGATTGGGCCGAGTTTAATTGCAATTCAACAAACCAACAGTAATTACTGGATTACAAAGTATCCATTGCTTCGAATTCAAATTTT